TACAATATAGGCGCGGTGATCAGTCGGACCTTTGATTAATTTAATTAATCATTTTTTTTGACCTCCTCCTTAATCCACAGGAGGTCACATTCTGATTGCTGTTGAAGTTAGCGACCTTATTTCAGTGGAATTTGACCTAACAAGAACGGAATAACGCACGCTCTGTAGGATTTGAACCTACGACATCGGGTTTTGGAGACCCACGTTCTACCGAACTGAACTAAGAGCGCCTTCTTAAAAATGTTTTATTCTTTTTTGAACCCCAATAGACCTTGCATGTATATATATCATATAGAGTTTCGAAAAATGAAAGAAAGATTATGGATGTCTAATTTAATTGATCTCAATTGATTTCTCCGTACTCCTGAGAGGAGAACTAAAGTAATAGAATAGGTAGGGATGACAGGATTTGAACCCGTGACATTTTGTACCCAAAACAAACGCGCTACCAAGCTGCGCTACATCCCTTTCAATTGGTCTACAGTTTCATTGTAGAGAATCCCTGTCTTCTTTTCCATAGTGTTATTTCTTCCATTAATATACACAATTTTTATTGCCATTTCTTCTTTTTTTGGGGGGGCTCATGTCATATAACATATATATTGTATAACATATAATAAAATAATAAAAGACTTATATATACCCATATGAGACGTTAAAAACAAAAAGAAGGGGGATTTTCAATGCGAGATCTAAAAACATATCTTTCCGTGGCACCGGTATTAAGTACTCTATGGTTTGGGTCTTTAGCAGGTTTATTAATAGAGATCAATCGTTTATTCCCCGATGCATTGACATTCCCTTTTTTTTCATTTTAGTTATTTATACCGGAAGGGGATTAGAGATGCAATCAAATCAAATAGCTGTAACTAAATTAATTGCTATTTTTTTTTTTGAAAAAGACTAAAACTAAAAGTCTATTCAATCTGAGTGAAAAGTCCGGCTTAAATTTAAATTTGTAATAGAGCGAGAACGCGAATGGAAATGTGCTCCTAGGGCAACAGTATCATACAAAATAGTTAAATAAGATACTGTACTGCAATTAGAAATATAGTTCGAAATAATTGTATTCCTTATTATTTACTATTACTTACTCTATTGATTGCAACGAAATCTTTCATAATTAGATTTCGAGTTAGCAACTTCCATTTTTTCTTTGTTCTTTTCTTATTCGCTTCAGATCGAAAAAATGGAAGAGTTGAGCGAATCAAAAACCAAAGGGGGTTCATGGCCAAGAGTAAAGATGTCCGAGTAACGGTTATTTTGGAATGTACCAGCTGTGTCCGAAACGGGGTTAATAAAGAATCAACGGGCATTTCCAGATATATTTCCCAAAAGAATCGCCACAATACGCCGAGTCGATTGGAATTGAAAAAATTCTGTCCCTATTGTTACAAACATACGGTTCATGGGGAGATAAAGAAATAGATCGAATGCAGGTCTGTTTATCACTCTTCCAAGGAACATTAAAAATGACATATTATATATATAATATAAATATATATTTTAATATAACTAAAGTAAATCCTAATTTCTATTTCAATTGGATCTAAAAAAAAGAATTAGAACTAAGAAATAGTATTTTCAGGGATAAGGAACAAACAAACCATGGATAAATCCAAGCGACCCTTTCTTAAATCCAAACGATCTTCTCGTAGGCGTTTGCCCCCGATCCAATCGGGGGATCGAATTGATTATAGAAATATGAGTTTAATTAGTCGTTTTATTAGTGAACAAGGAAAAATATTATCTAGACGCGTGAATAGATTGACCTTGAAACAACAACGATTAATTACTATTGCTATAAAACAAGCTCGCATTTTATCTTTGTTACCTTTTCTTAATAACGAGAAACAGTTTGAAAGAACCGAGTCGACCGCTAGAACTACTGGTTTTAGAACCAGAAATAAATAGGCTTACTCTTCAATCGAATAAAAATTCCAATATGAAATCAAACCCAGATGGATATTTTGTTCGAAAAAAATAAAATCTAGATGTGTTGTAAAAAAAAAAACAATCAAAGAATCGGGGAAGAATAAAATTTTTTTGTTTGAGCGCATTCACTCATTTTGACGACTTTATCATCTTATCAATTTTTTCTTATACTAATTTACTTTTACTAATTTATAGTATATCTTCCCGGAGTTCATTCTCCGGGGAATGTCATTTAAGTTTTTCCGGTGAATTCCTTACAAACTTCTTCCTCTTCTTTTATGATCTCATTGGAAATCATATAAAGACAATTCCTATTTAATATAGCTATTTGTGCAAGTATTTTACGATTAAGAAGCAATTTACTCTTGTACAGATCATTTATTAATCTACTATAACTATAGGATACTTTATTTTCTCGAATTACTGCATTTATCCGAGTGATCCACAAACGACGAAAATCCCTCTTTTGCCTATCTCTATCCCGATGAGCAGAAACCAAAGCTCTTATTTTCTGTTGAGTAATAGTTCGAGTAAGTCTTGAATGAGCCCCCCCAAAGCTTGATGAAAATAAACGTATTTTTGTTCGACGTTTACGAGCTACATATCCTCGTGTAATTCTGGTCATTGAATAAATGAAACTTTGATGAATAACTAATTGATTTCCGTTCTTTCAGCTATTATTTTTCTCTTTACTGGGCGATTAATAACAAAACAGATTCTTCCAATGTATAAAATAAAAATTCCAATGGCTTTGGCTACTATAACCTCCCCGACCACTATATATATATTTTTTTCATTTCACCGCTAACTAAAAAATTTTTTGATACTAGGTATCAAAAACAAAACATAGTAAACAATAAAATGATAAAGTTTAAATGGATAAAGACATAGTAGTTCCATCGTTTCTATGGTTACTTCTTAAACGGTGAGGTCCTTTCTATACACCGGAACCCCTTCCTTCATTTAATCAATATTATTGGTAACTTGTACAGTTCACATCCTTTGGCTCTACCCATGAATTAGATTATTTAGTAATAGGTCTTTCACAATGAGATCTAAACCCATACAGTAACGGTATTTAATTATGAAAGTTAGCTAGGTAGCTGACCCTGTTAGTCCGTTTTTGCAAGAGTGGGAACATCAATTTTCTGCTTATATATTTCCCCCGCTTAATGGATAACTATTTCTTACCAAAGGGGAATTGCTTCTCAGCTTAAACTCAGGTGATTGGATTTGCACCAATGGAAACCATAAATTGAATACACAGAGAGATAATGGAGCTTTTTGATTTGTAGATAGTGAGTGGAATTCTTCCATTGTATACTATCCTATTCATATTCTATCTCACTGGTATTGATTCATCATTGATACTAGAAACATATAGTTTGACCAGTCCTAGCTCATGATCTAAACGCGTCGCACATACACCCTAGTACATGTTCCTCGGCGCTGAGGACATCCCCGAAGAGCGGGGGATTTCGTGACATTTCTTATTGGCTGTCGTGTGTTTCTAATAAGTTGTTTAATGGTTGGCATGCTGTATCGTATACATAATAGACTGGTTTAGATCGATCCTAACCTAACCGGATGATTATGAATCGTTTTTATTTTTATTTAATAGACTATTTAAACCCGGTAAGAATCTAAAGAAAAAAGCTCAACACTAGCAGGATTTCGCGGAAATCCTTCATCCAACCGCTACAAGATCAACAATTCCATGAGCTTGGGCTTCTGTTGCTGACATAAAAACATCTCTTTCCAGATCTTCAGATACAACCCATAAGGGTTTGCCCGTTCTTTGTACATAAACCCTTGTGATGGTTTCGCGCAGTTTCAATAGTTCTTCCGCTTCCAAGATAAATTCTCCCGTTTGTGCCTCATAAAAAGAGGCTGCGGGTTGATGAATCATTACCCTGATGATAAATAAATGGTTTCTCTATCTTGCAGGATGATGAGGTGCAAACATAAAGAAAAAAAAAGAATTGAAGAACCGTACGGGCGTTTTTTGTGCAGTGCATACGGCTCTCTAATGGAATTTACTTTTACCTTACAGCCGAAAAAATCTAGGATCTATCAGACGCAGATCGGTAAATGATCCAATTACCACCCTTCCTTTCGGGGGAGTTAAAAAATACTATGATGGTTCCGTTGCTTTATATATTTATTTCGTCTGTGATTCAGCAATCCCAAAGTTTTTTTTTGAGCTAAGTAAAAAAAAGAATCTTTTCATTTTTGTACTATAAACATAAATATTGTTAAAACCCTTCCGGTGGGAAAACAAAAAAAGTTTGTGACGCTTAACCGTACTCCCCATAGATAAGATAAAATAGGAATATCTTATTATCTCATACTACTCTTTCGATACATAATCTAATGTTAAAAAAAAGAAAGTTTTCTCATATCGAATTCGAAGTGCCATGCTATTATTACTTAATATTCCTGCTAAGGCATAGTTTTTTTTTCTTTCAAATAAAAAACTCAATGGCGCCAAGCGTGAGGGAATGCTAGACGTTTAGTAATTTCTCCTCCGACCAGGATAAAGGATCCCATTGAAGCGGCCAATCCCATGCATATTGTATGTACATCTGGTCGTACAAATTGCATAGTATCATAAATGGCTACTCCAGGTATTACCCATCCTCCGGGAGAGTTTATAAACAAATAGAGATCTTTGGTATCATCCTCTATACTGAGATATATCATAAGACCAATAAGTTGATTTGAGATCTCACTATCAACCTCTTGGCCTAAAAAAAGCAATCTTTCTCGATAAAGTCGGTTGATTAGGATAAAAAATTATCCCTTAGGAACCGTACATGCACCTTTTGAGGCATACGGTTCAAAAAAGTAGCGGAAAAAAGATCAATGTATAAGATTCCAGCCCCTTTATTTTTATTTTGGCTATAGTAGGTTCTATCTGACTTTTAACAAAGGAACCCTTTTTTCTTCCATAAAAAATAAGATTAGTTTTAGCCCGTTTTCTATAACCTATAATACTAAATTTACTACACTTATTAAACAAACTTCTCATTGATATATTGTTTCATCGAGATCCAATCTAAATTACGATGTAATTTTCTTGTTCCTGAATGGGCCCCTTCCATTTTTTTAGGTTTATGTTCTACTCCAGGTAAAGATTTGCCCGATTTCTATTTGCACATATAGGATAAACGCTCCCAATACCACTTCTTTTTTTTTTAATTCATTTGATGTCTTTCTTCCGTCAAATATTCGAGGTATTCATCATATTAATATTATTCTATTTAATTAATTAACACTTTGAGATCACCCCTCTTTCTAATTTAATAATAAAATAGTTTATGATACAATGTAGTAATCGTATTACTATGGGTTTTTTCTAAACGGAGCCTGGATACTTCATTTTCTTGGTCCAACCAAGCCAACCATAAATCAGTTTAATTGAGATGGTAATATTCATATGGATCCCCCCAAAACGGATCTAATTGCATTTCACGCTCCAAATTTTTAATAAATTGATTGGGTGAAACAAAGGATATCTCGATCGAGGGAGAGAACGGGGAAATCCCATATGACCCAATATATCTGACAAGCCGCACTATACGTCAACCCAAGATGCATCTTCCTCTCCAGGACTTCGAAAAGGTACTTTTGGAACACCAATAGGCATTAACAAAAAATTAAGTACTATATTTCACTTTGATGTGGAAACGTAATAATGGGTTTAATTGTCTTCATAATATTGGCCGTTATTCTATTTGCATCTATTTTAGCCATGGTCAGAAAGGAAGACAGACTGAATAAAGTAACTAAAATTATTACAAATAGGTCTTTCGAATGATGAATAAGTATGGATGTATTCACTCATAGAAAACGGGCTCAACCCCCCATTGCGTCTTGGGGCTTATCGGGTATAGAATAGATCTGCTTCTCTTTGTTCCTACGAACAGAATTGTTTGATTATTGCCAGCAGAATAGAAGAAATTTTATCTCTTGCTCGGAGAGAATCCACTGAAGGGGGAGGTCCATAGTATCATTTTTAAAATGCAATAAAGTTACATAGTCTTTATCTTTCTTTGATAAAAAGGGGTATTTCCATGGGTTTGCCTTGGTATCGTGTTCATACCGTTGTATTGAATGATCCCGGTCGGTTGATTGCTGTCCATATAATGCATACAGCTCTGGTTGCTGGTTGGGCCGGTTCAATGGCTCTATATGAATTAGCCGTTTTTGATCCTTCTGATCCCGTTCTTGATCCAATGTGGAGACAAGGTATGTTCGTTATACCCTTCATGACTCGTTTAGGAATAACTAATTCATGGGGTGGTTGGAGTATCACAGGGGGGGCTGTAACGAATTCAGGCATTTGGAGTTACGAAGGTGTAGCTGGAGCGCATATTTTTTTTTCTGGATTGTGCTTCTTAGCAGCTATTTGGCATTGGGTGTATTGGGATCTAGAAATATTTACTGATGAACGTACAGGAAAACCTTCTTTGGATTTGCCCAAGATTTTTGGAATTCATTTATTTCTTTCAGGGGTGGCTTGTTTTGGTTTTGGCGCATTTCATGTAACAGGTTTGTATGGCCCGGGAATATGGGTGTCCGATCCTTATGGACTAACTGGAAAAGTACAATCCGTAAATCCAGCGTGGGGTGTGGAAGGTTTTGATCCGTTTGTTTCGGGCGGAATAGCCTCTCATCATATTGCAGCGGGTACGCTGGGCATATTAGCGGGCCTATTTCATCTTAGTGTTCGTCCGCCTCAACGTCTATACAAAGGATTACGTATGGGCAATATTGAAACTGTCCTTTCCAGTAGTATCGCTGCTGTCTTTTTTGCTGCTTTTGTAGTTGCTGGAACTATGTGGTATGGTTCAGCAACTACTCCCATCGAATTATTTGGTCCCACTCGTTATCAATGGGATCAGGGATACTTCCAACAAGAAATATATCGAAGAGTTAGTGCTGGACTAGCTGAAAATCAAAGTTTCTCGGAAGCTTGGTCTAAAATTCCGGAAAAACTTGCTTTTTATGATTACATTGGGAATAATCCGGCAAAGGGGGGGTTATTCAGAGCGGGCTCAATGGATAACGGGGATGGAATAGCTGTTGGATGGTTAGGACACCCCATCTTTAGAGATAAAGAAGGACGTGAACTTTTTGTACGTCGTATGCCTACCTTTTTTGAAACATTTCCAGTTGTTTTGGTAGATGGAGACGGAATTGTTAGAGCCGATGTTCCTTTTAGAAGGGCAGAGTCGAAGTATAGTGTTGAACAAGTAGGTGTAACTGTTGAGTTCTACGGCGGAGAACTTAACGGAGTTAGTTATAGTGATCCTGCTACTGTTAAAAAATATGCTAGACGCGCCCAATTGGGTGAAATTTTTGAATTAGATCGTGCTACTTTGAAATCTGATGGTGTTTTTCGTAGCAGTCCGAGGGGTTGGTTTACTTTTGGACATGCTTCATTTGCTTTGCTCTTCTTCTTCGGACACATTTGGCATGGTGCTCGAACCTTATTCAGAGATGTTTTTGCTGGTATTGATCCAGATTTGGATGCTCAAGTGGAATTTGGCGCATTCCAAA